ATTTTTGCAACTTTAGCCGCGGCTTATATAGGTGAATCCATGGAGGGCCACCATTGACTAGTTTTCGAAATAGTCTTTTTTTAGCTTCGCCCGCGTAATATATGCGCGGCCAAAAATAATCTACTTAACAAAAACAATATCTAGAACTACACTACATACGATTTAGAGTAATAGCAAAAAAGATTTCGCTATTGAAGCAGAGAATTATAAAAAAAGGAAAGTGATCTAAAAAATCTTTTGCCAAAACTTCCCCTTTGGTCTACTTATATCTATATCTCCCTTCAATGAATATTTTTTCTATAGGGTTGACCAATCCCAATAGTAAAAGTGAGGAGTCAGAATTTGGCGAAGAATTCTTGTGATATATGTTTCCCGCGCGGGATTAAAGAAAGGGGGGATATTCTAGAAAAGCATTTCCTTTTGGGTTGATTTTCTTCAATGATTGGCCAAAAAATTTGTAATAAATACTAAATTGAATGAACTTTGATCAATCACTTTTTATGCAACGATTCTGTCTAATCAATTTGTCCTTTTAGATTGTATCCAGGCCGTAGAATGATAAAGAAAGGTGGAGGGAAAGAAGAATTTACAAAAAAGGGATTTCTAAAAAATGGGTTAGTTCGGAGAGGGGAGTATATCTAATTGAATGGCGCTAAGTCAACTCTTGGGACTGTTTCGACGAATGATTATCAAATCGAATTGGCTCTAAGATGGATGAAGGGTTGGTTTACATTATGAAAGAAATACGTGTATATGTTATATTAGCCGGTTCGATATGAATTAAAGATCGATCTAATTTGACCCCAAAATGTGAATTGAAGCGTAGATTCTCCTAGAAGTCCTTTTGTCTGATCTCTTACGATGAGTTGAATGAATATCAATAAAAAAACGGAAGAATTCAAAGAATAGGTCGGAACAAAGAAAGGGAAGAACGAGAGTTATCTGTGTTTACAAAGAATTCCTCGATTCAAGTAAAAAGATTATTGAAGTAATTTTGATGATTCAATAATCTTTTTACTTGAATTCGCAGTTCGTAGTTATTTCGACTGGATGAATCGTAGCGTTGGAAGAAGTAAATCATAATTCATTGGGTGGGTGTATCATTAACCATTTCTTTTTTGGGGACGAGGAACTTATCATGAATCCACTGATTTCTGCTGCTTCCGTTATTGCTGCTGGATTGGCTGTAGGGCTTGCTTCTATTGGACCTGGAGTTGGTCAAGGTACTGCTGCGGGCCAAGCTGTAGAAGGTATCGCAAGACAGCCTGAGGCGGAGGGGAAAATCCGAGGTACTTTGTTGCTTAGTCTAGCTTTTATGGAAGCTTTAACAATTTATGGCCTGGTTGTCGCATTAGCACTTTTATTTGCAAATCCTTTTGTTTAATCTTAGAAATAGGAAAAAATTTTTTGCATTTTATATTGCCTGTTCCTTCTGCTTTGCTTTTTAGAATTTGATCAGGGCTTTTTCGAATTTGATCAAGATTTCAGTCTGAAAATCCCTTTTCTTCCTAGTCCCTATTCGTTGAGAAAATAACCCACGGGAAGGACTGATTTGCGGATGAGGAATTAGCATGCCGACCCGCTTTCAGCCTTCCTCTTCGTAGTCCACGAAGGCCCTTTTTCGGAAGGGTTGCACCAAAGAGGATAATTCACAATTTCTTCTAAAATCTTTTCGATTTTAGGGTCGATTTAGAAATAGAAAGAAATGGTAAACTCAGAATGATTATCCTCTTGATTAGCCGCGTTATAAGAATTCTTACTCAACCAAGATCCGCGCATATATAAAAGAAAGGGGGCGGCGTGATACAAAGTGATACAAAAAGAATTCTGTTCGATTTTTGAGTCTATCTATAAGAGGAGATCATATGAAAAATGTAACCGATTCTTTCCTTTCTTTGGGCCACTGGCCATCCGCCGGGAGTTTCGGGGTGAATACCGATATTTTAGCAACAAATCCAATAAATCTAAGTGTAGTGATTGGGGTATTGATTTTTTTTGGAAAGGGGGTGTGTGCGAGTTGTTTATTTCAAGAATAGGCTGGATCCAACCAGCTGTACTTTTTCCGTTATAACTAGTAACGAAAGGTGCATGAGCTTGCGAATTACTTCTAAATAAATGAAATCAATTAAGAAATCATATGTAAGAACCATAGCCTTTCGTAATTCATTGGTAAATATACTTTGATTCTCTAGCAACTAATAATGTGGGATCGTTAACATGGTTAAAGCGAAATCGTTTGAAGTCCAGACGCAGCATGGTACTCTTTCTACCACTATGTTAATATATATGTTAATATCGAGATGGCTTCAAAAAACCTGATTTTATTGCTATAGAACACTCATATCGATAAACTAATTTGAAACTACTTATTGGATTTTATTCCCTTTTTAGACAATGCTGAATGGACAACCTATGTATTATTGTGTCTTAAAGTAAGAAACATTTTTTGGATTGAAAAAAGAAAAGAAAACTAAACAACTTTGCTGACAATTACATCGTT